TTCCCTCCTGCTGAGAAAGCATTCGTTCTTCAGCCCAGTTCCTTTTAAAAGACTTCAATTGGTACGCGCAAGAAATAGGCCAATTCCGCGGCTTTTTGTTCAATTTCTCGTGGAGTCAAATTCTCATCAGTGCGAGTCAACGGAATAGCCCCCCGGCCTCTGATGTCCATATAAAGGACACGACGAGCATAAATACCCTCTTTAACTTCTATTCTAACGGATTGAATATCTTTTATGCGGAATCGGAGGAATATGCGACGGTTTTTTCCAGGAAATCCCCAACGAAAAATACATACTATTCCTTTCTTTCTATCGAATCGATCATAACCACTACCTACATTCCAGGAAATTGTGCACCACAAATAGGAACTAATAAAAAGACCCGCGATCCCGTAGAAAGACATCACGATCCCTTGTGGAAAAAAAATGATTTCCTGAGACGGAACAAAAGGTAGCAAATTTCTACCAAGATAACTGGAAATTCCAACCAATAAGAATCCTAATGAACCTAAAAAAACGATAAGGGCCCAGCAAAAATTACTTAGTTTTCGAGACCCCGTTAGAAGTTCTATCCATATATGTTCTGATCGCCAACTCATACTTGATCCGATTGCATTTTATTGGAATTGAGAAAATACCCCAAATGGTTTTTACTTTTTTTTCTTTCCGAAGGAATTCTCATCAACTAGCACTAGTTTGATGTGAACTAGCACTAGTTTGATGTGAACCTTTAGGAGTAATTCATCAAATTGGTTAGATCTAAAATAATAACATACTCTTCATATAATCCCAATATACATATTGATATACATATAGATCGACCAACTTTACATTTTAGGCATCTGACGATCCTGATCTATTTGAAACTAGCTAGAATTCATTTACCCATAGATCCTTTTCTGCAGGCATAAGAGCTTTTTCCTTTCTGTTCGGCGGAAATCACATGTTATACCACATTTCCCGAACTAAATATCTGTGTTATGCTACAAGTGTAAGTTTCAAAAAAAAAACGGATAAGATTGGATTGGGTCTCCTTAGATCTAAACAATCTTGTTTTTTTGAACATGAAGAAATAAAGAAGCCATTGCAATTGCCGGAAATACTAGGCCTACTAAAGGCACAAAAATAGAGGGAAAGTTGAAAGTTGTCATAAAATGGGTACCTCGATTTACTATTTGTACCTGTTATTAGTTTTTTAAAATATCATTTTTTATATTTATACTAATTATAATTAAGAATTGTAATTATTATGAATTCGTAGTTATTATTAATTAATTCAATTTGAAAATTCTTAGTAGAGATATAAGTATCTATATATCTAAGTGAGTATATAGAATAAGTCCAAGGAATGTAGAACTAAATAAATGGACTTATTCATCTAAGCTAACTACTTGTTTGCTACAAATAACAAAATGTAACTTAGTGCGCTCTACTTGATTGAATTGGACTTCAAAGGAAAGAAGGCGTGGAGCTTAAATAACTCACTTAGAACACTTTTTAAAAGATTACGTGGTACGATTAGGTCGAATAAGCCCTTCTGGAATAAATATTCAGCCGCTTGTGAACCTTCGGGTACTGTTTTATTCAATGTTTGTTCAATTACTCTTTTACCCGCAAATGCAATGTAGGAATTGGGTTCGGCAATAATGATATCTCCCAACATACCAAAACTGGCTGTTACCCCACCAGTAGTAGGAGATGTAAGGATTGATACATAAAATAACTTTTTATTTGATTGATAATCATATAAGGCAGACGATATTTTAGCCATTTGCATCAAGCTCAAACTTCCTTCTTGCATGCGCGCCCCTCCCGAAGCACACACTATAATAAGAGGTAGAAATTGATTGGTAGCGTACTCAATCAAACGGGTGATTTTCTCCCCGACTACGGATCCCATACTACCCCCCATAAACTGAAAATCCATAACCCCAATTGCTACGGGAATACCGTTTAGTTGACCTACGCCTGTTTGAACAGCCTCAGTTAATCCTGTCTTTCTTTGATAAGAATCAATCCGATCTTTATAAGGCTCCTCCTCCGAATGAAATCCAATGGGATCCAGAGAGACCATGTCTTCATCCATAGGATCCCAAGTACCGGGATCGATCGAAAGTTCGATTCTTTCTGAACTACTCATTTTCAAATGATATCCACATTGTTCACAAATATTCATTTTTGATTTCAAAAATTTCTTATAATTTAATCCATAACAATTTTCGCATTGAACCCACAAATGCCTATATTTTTGAGTTGGATCGAGATCATTAGACCTTTCTCTTAGAGTTAAATCGCTACTCTTCACGCGAGGTCGTATACTGGAGCTCCCGCTTTCACTATTAGTTCTACCTTTATCAAAAACGCACTTAGAAATGTAACTGTCACTACTATCACTTCCAATGGACGTATCAATACAGATTTGAGACTGAAGATAACTGTCGATGCAGCTAGTAATGTTATTATTCCAACTAGATTGAGTATCATACATGTAACGATTGTA